ATATATATCGAGACTTTTTATATACAAAAGATTTACTTGTTACTAATAAAGTCTAGCCTCTGTTCTTCTTTAGATCCCCTGTATCACTCCGATAGTATCATAAATCAAGTCAATGCAGAGGAAATGAATGCATTTTTGCTACTATTATTTAGTATTAAATAAGTGAAATAGCTAAAACATAATTTGGATTATACCACATTACTTATTCTACTGGATTTTACGGAGTCTGTTCATGTACGACAACATAACATGATAAAGTCTGATCATAGAAAATATTATCTTCAAACGAACCAGCCTATCCTCTGTATAGAGCTTACACGGTGGTTGGAACAAAGACACATTTGATTGTAAATTCCAATGTGGCAGATAATGTGGAAGAAAAAAGTTATATATCTGCACGGCCCAATCAATAGTTCAAGTCACACACTCCCATAATCCATTTTCTCTTACAAGAATTCACTTCAACTAGATAGTGTCAAATAACAAATACTATTTTTTGGAGTTGAAGGAAAATATCCAAATACATGTCTTATTTTTCAATAATACATATTTGTAGCAATGAAATACTATTCTTTCTCCCCCCAGTAATAAATAACTGATGATAAATCTCTATGATTTAGATTCGCTATAACGGACCCGAAATGCCTTGCTTACGTATCATTGAGAAGTGCATTAACATAAATACGGCAGTAAGAAGAGGTAAGACAAAAGTGTGTAAACTATAAAACCGAGTCAAAGTGGATTGTCCGACACTAGCACTTCCGCGTAATAACTCTACCAAGGGCGATCCTATTACAGGAATAGCTTCCGGTACACCTGTTACAATTTTTACAGCCCAATAACCAATTTGGTCCCAAGGTAAGGAATAACCAGTTACACCAAAGGATGCGGTCAATACAGCCAGAACCACACCTGTAACCCAAGTCAATTCGCGAGGTTTTTTAAAGCCACCAGTGAGATACACGCGAAATACGTGCAGGATCATCATTAGTACCATCATACTTGCCGACCAGCGATGAACTGATCGGATTAACCAACCAAAATTAGCTTCAGTCATTATATATTGAACAGAAGCAAAAGCCTCAGTAACGGTTGGACGATAGTAAAAAGTCATAGCAAACCCCGTAGCTACTTGTACTAAAAAACAAGTAAGCGTAATTCCTCCTAGACAATAAAATATGTTTACATGAGGGGGAACGTATTTACTAGTTATATCATCTGCAATCGCCTGAATTTCAAGACGTTCTTCAAACCAATCATACACTTTATTGAGATAGGTAAACCGAGGGTTCTCCCCCTCTGAGAACCGTATATAAGAATTTCATCTCGTACGGCTCAAACAGAAACACCAAAATACTAGTTGTAACAGATATTTGTAATAAAAAATTGAAAACTTTTTAATCCTATGATTTGAGTCAATTTTTTCTCAAAATATGAAAGAATAAAAATCCAAAAAATATTCTTTTTTCTTTGTGGTTATAATGCTAAAATATCAAGTCGGCTCATTCGTGTTTATATTATGGATCATTACGGGCCTCTTGAATCTTCTATTTACCTATTTTTTTTTTTTTTATTATTTTTATTTGTGTGTAATGCGACTTTACTCTTGTTTTCTTTATTATTTATTGATAGGAATTCTCTTGTTAAGACCCTATGAATCAATTAAAACCACAGATTCATACTAGAACCACGATGAGTCAATAAAACCTTCCAAAACAAAAGAAAAAAGTTCAAAAATTCTCTGAGTAAGAACCTTTGGATCATCGCTTATTCAATGATTTTTTATAATGAAAATAAAAAATGCAAAGAAACGTTTATCCTTTAATAATAATAATAAAAAAAAAAAGAATAAACGGGAGTTGAAAAAAAAAAACTTGTGGATTTATCACTTCTAACTCTTTTTTTGGAGTCCGGCCGCGAGGTCTGATAAGTATGAATCATAGTTATAATATTTTTTAATTTATTTCATATATTCCGTGCTCCAGATACTAGACTAGACTGAATATCCAACGAAATAAAACCATTTTGATCAAAATGACAGATTTTTTTTCTGTAGTATCCATAGGATCAATTATAACAAGTCACACACTCATATTCCGGAAATACATAAAAAAAAAATTCCACGATCGAACTACCAAACAAGAGTGGGATAAAAACGGGAGACCCACAATATTTCTATTGAGCAGTTATTTAGGGGTTCTTGTGAATCGAATCTAATTCATTGAAATTCCGTCCAGTAAAATGGAAGAATTATAAATCTCCAAAATAATAGACAAAAATATCGCAAATAGAGCCATCGCAACACCCATCAAAGGAGTAGTTCCCCAACCAGGAGCTACTTTCCCATATTCCGAATTCAATGGTTTCAGTAAATCCCCTATAATCGTTCGTCTTGGACCAGATCTAGAACTATCCTCAACTGTTTGTGTAGCCATAAATTCTATTTTGTATTGATTGAGATCTGTTGACTTTGTATACCATTCCATTGTAAATAAATGATCTTATCATAGATCCATTGTGGTCTTGAAATTATATAAAAATGGAAACAGCAACTCTAGTTGCCATCTCTATATCTGGTTTACTTGTAAGTTTTACCGGGTATGCCTTATATACTGCTTTTGGGCAACCCTCCCAACAACTAAGAGATCCATTCGAGGAACACGGGGACTAGTTGAAGTAAAGTAAAGAGCCTCCTAATATTGGGAGGCTCTTTACTTCAATTGAGATAATGAAAAATCATTTCATCTTTTTAGTTGGAACTTTAGGTGGTTCGCGAAAAAAGATAGCGAAAAAAATGATTCCTAGAGTCGAGACTAAGAGGAATGTATAAACCAATGCTTCCATAGATTTCATTTCGGTTTACAATTATAGCTTCCATACCTATTTATTGGGGAATTTTTTCCGGATAAAGTTCAAGACAAAAGTCAAAAAAACAAAAAGGCAGCAATCAAAATCAAGATTTATCCGGTATTCTATCTATGTCAAATCACAAAAATAAAGGCAAAAAATAACCGAGCAATGTTATATCAGACTACTTGTCTTCTTAATGTTATATCAGACTACTTGTCTTCTTGTAGTTGGATCCCCAAGTTTTTGGAATGCACCAAATTCTACTTGCGCATCCAAATCTGGATCAATACCAGCAAAGACATCTCTGAACAAGGTTCTAGCACCATGCCAGATGTGTCCGAAGAAGAAGAGCAAAGCAAACGAAGCATGCCCAAAAGTAAACCAACCCCTTGGACTACTACGAAAAACCCCATCGGATTTCAAAGTAGCACGATCTAATTCAAAAATTTCACCCAATTGAGCACGTCTAGCATATTTTTTCACAGTAGCAGGATCACTATAACTGATTCCATTGAGTTCACCGCCATAGAACTCAACAGTTACACCTACTTGTTCAACACTATACTTCGATTCTGCCCTTCTAAAAGGAACATCAGCTCTAACAATTCCGTCTCCATCTACCAAAACAACCGGAAATGTTTCAAAAAAAGTGGGCATACGACGTACAAAAAGTTCACGCCCTTCTTTATCTTTAAAAATGGGGTGTCCTAACCACCCAACAGCTATTCCATCTCCGTTGTCCATGGAGCCCGCTCTGAATAATCCACCTTTTGCGGGATTATTGCCGATGTAATCATAAAAAGCTAATTTTTCAGGAATTTTAGACCAAGCTTGGGATAAACTTTGATTTTCGGCTAGGCCAGCACCTACTCTTCGATATATTTCTTGCTGGAAGTATCCCTGATCCCATTGATAACGAGTAGGGCCAAATAATTCAATGGGGGTAGTTGCTGAACCATACCACATAGTTCCAGCAACAACAAAAGCTGCGAAAAAGACAGCAGCAATACTACTGGAAAGGACTGTTTCAATATTTCCCATACGTAATCCTTTGTATAGACGTTGGGGCGGACGGACACTAAGATGGAACAGGCCCGCTAATATACCCAATGTACCTGCTGCAATATGATGAGAGGCTATTCCTCCCGGAACAAAAGGATCAAACCCTTCCACACCCCACGCTGGATTAACAGATTGTACCCTTCCGGTTAATCCATAAGGATCGGACACCCATATTCCAGGACCATATAATCCTGTTACATGAAATGCACCAAAACTAAAGCAAGTCACCCCTGCAAGAAATAAATGAATTCCAAAAATCTTCGGTAAATCCAAAGAAGGTTTTCCTGTACGTTCATCACAAAATATTTCTAGATCCCAATACACCCAATGCCAAATAGCTGCCAAGAAGCATAAGCCAGAAAACACAATATGTGCTCCGGCCACACCTTCGTAACTCCAAATACCCGGATTCGTTATAGTCCCTCCTGTGATACTCCAACCGCCCCATGAATTGGTTATTCCTAAACGAGTCATGAAGGGTATAACGAACATACCTTGTCTCCACATTGGATCAAGAACAGGATCAGAGGGATCAAAAACCGCTAATTCGTATAGAGCCATTGAACCGGCCCAACCAGCAACTAGAGCTGTATGCATTATATGAACAGAAAGCAAACGACCGGGATCATTCAATACGACGGTATGAACACGATACCAAGGCAAACCCATGGAAATACCCCTTTAGCAACGAAAAATAGACACTATGTAACTTTATTGCACTAAAAAAAAACTAGTAGGCTATGGACCTCCCCCTTTCAGGGGATTATCTCAGAGAAAGGATTACTATTTGGTCTATTATTTTAGTAATAATGGAAAAATTTGGTTCGTAGGAACAAAAAGAAGCAGATCTATTCTATTCTATACCCGATAAGTACCAATACGCAATGGTGAGTCGGAGTTGATCCTATTTTCTATGAGTGAATGCATACAGATTTGTTCATGATAGAAAAAAAAAGACCTATTCGAAAGAATTTTCCTTTATTCATTCTGTCTTCCTTTTTTATGAACTTATTCAATTTATATATAAAATATGATAAAAAATGATATATAAAATATGATAAAAAAAGGTAAAATCTGATAAAGAAAAATCTTATTTATTAAGACAATAAACCTGTGGTTACGCTTCCATATCAAAGTGAGCTATAGTACTTAATTATTTTTTTTTCTTTCATTTTATGCCTATTGGTGTTCCACAAGTACCTTTTCGAAGTCCTGGAGAGGAAGATGCATCTTGGGTTGACGTATAGTGCGACTTGTCAGATATATTGGGTCATATGGGATTTCCCCGTTCTCTCCCCCGATCGAGATATCCTCTCTTTCGCCCAAGAAAGATTGATTGAATCATCAAAAATTTGGAGCGTGAAGTGTAATTAGATCTATTTTTTTGAGGGGGTATACAGATTAATCTTATCAATTAGAAAAATTTATGGTTTGTTTGGTTGGACCAATAAAATGAAGTATAGAGGCTCCGTTTAGAAAAAACCCAATTTTGAATATATGGATTCGATAATTACTACTTGTATCATATTTTAGTTATAAATAGCAGTGATCTAAAACTGCTAATCAATCGAGTCATATGATGAATACGTTGAATATTTGGTATAAAAAACATAAAAATAATGAAAAAAAAAAGAAGTCGTAGCACAAAGACATGGTATTTAGGCATTTGTCCTATATGTGCAAATCCAAATCAGGCGTATCTTTACTCGGAGTATAGCATAAACCTAAAATAATTGAAGTAAAGAAGCCCATTCAGAAACAAGAAAATTACATCGTAATTTCAATTGAATTTCGATGAAAGAATACATCAATGAAAAGTTAGATCAATAAATTGAATGAATTCGTTTTTTTTTTTCTTTTTTATAGTATAGATTATAGATAAAGGAGCCAAAACGAATCTTTCTTGAAAAAAGGAAGGCCCGTTCATTAGAAGTTAAAAAGATCCCGCTAAACTAAAAAAGACTGGAATCTAAACATTGATTCTTTTGTTTTCGCAATTTTTGTTGAACCGTATGCATCAAAAGGTGCATGTACGGTTCTTAAGGTATACAATTTTATCCTAATCAACCGACTTTATCGAGAAAGATTACTTTTTTTAGGCCAAGAGGTTGATAGCGAGATCTCAAATCAACTTATCGGTCTTATGGTATATCTCAGTATAGAGGATGATACCAAAGATCTGTATTTATTTATAAACTCTCCCGGCGGATGGGTAATACCCGGAGTAGCTATTTATGATACTATGCAATTTGTGCGACCTGATGTACAGACAATATGCATGGGATTAGGCGCCTCAATGGGATCTTTTATTCTAGTCGGTGGAGAAATTACCAAACGTCTAGCATTCCCTCACGCTTGGCGCCACTGTTTTTTTTAGTTAAATTTGAGACAAAAAATAAAACAAAACTATGCCTTCGCCATATAAAATATGAATATTAAGTAATAATAGCATGGCACTTTGAATTCGATATGAGACCCTTTTTTATTCTTTTGTTTTTTCTAAATCCTTAAGATTATGTATCGAAACAGTAGTATGAGATAAAAGGCATTTCCTATTTTATTTGATCTATCGAGGGCCCCCTCTTTCAGCGTCACAAACTTTTTTGTTTTCACAACAGAAGACTCTTAACAATATTTCGGTTATGAAAGAATATTCAAATAAATAAATAAATTTTTTTTTTTGAATTTATTTGAATTACAAAAAAAAAGAAACTTTGGGATTGCTGAATAAAAGACGACAAATAATAAAGCAACGGAGCCATCATAGTATTTTAAAATGACTTCAAAATCAAAGGAAGGGTGGTTATTGGATCATTTACTCCTCTGGGTCTGATAGATCCTATATTTTCTATTCCTTTGATGGAAGGTGAAAATGAATTCCATTGTGAAGCCGTATGCAATGCACAAAAGATGCCTGTACGGTTGTTTCAATTTATTTATTGTTTTTCTCTTTAACTCATCATGTGAGATAGAGAAACCATTTATTAAATCATCAGGGTAATGATCCATCAACCTGCTAGTTCTTTTTATGAGGCACAAACGGGAGAATTTATCTTGGAAGCGGAAGAACTACTGAAGTTGCGGGAAAGTATCACAAGAGTTTATGTACAAAGAACAGGCAAACCCTTATGGGTTATATCCGAAGACATGGAAAGGGATGTTTTTATGTCAGCAACAGAAGCCCAAGCTCATGGAATTGTTGATCTTGTAGCCGTTGAATAAAAAATAGAAAGAAGGTCTTTTTTGCAAATCCGCAATTTGAGATTTTATCTTCTTACTGGGTTTAATAGAATATTTTCTATTAATTAATCTAGTATTATTAATACTATTAATTATTAATATAGAATCTAGAACTAATTCATAATCATCCGGTTAGGATCGATCTAAACCAATTCATTATGTATATGATTCAACATGCCAACTATTAAACAACTTATTAGAAACACAAGACAGCCAATCAAAAATGTCACCAAATCGCCCGCCCTTCGGGGATGTCCTCAGCGTCGAGGAACATGTACTAGGGTGTATGTGCGACTCGTTCAGATCATAGACTGGCACAAAAGAAAGGAAAGTATTTTTCCAGTATCAGTGATCAATACCAGTGAATGAATAGGATAGAATGGAAGAGCTACATTCACTATCTAAAAAAAAAAATATTTCTCGTACCCTTTATTGTGTATCAAATTTATGGTTTATATTGGTGCAAATCCAATCACCCCTGTTTTCAATTTAAGATGAGAAAGAATTCCCCATTGGTAATAAATGCTTATCCATTACGCGGAGGAAATCCTATTTAACAGAAGGATTATATTATACCCTTCTTCTTGCAAAAACGGACTAAGAGGGTTAGCTACCCGGCGAATCTTCATAATTAAATACCGTTACTGCATAGGTAAATCTCATTGTGAAAGAACGATAATTCATGGGTAGAGCCAAAAAACGTGAACTGTACAAGTTAACAATAGAAAAGAACGAGCTCCGGTGTATAGAGAGGACCTCACCGTTTAAGAACTAACCATAGAAACGATGGAAACCACTATTTCTTTATCCATTTCTATTTTTTTTTATTTACGTTTACTATGTTTTTTTGATACTTAGTATCACAATATCAATACAATTTTTTATTATGAGATGAAATGCCTCCCAAAAAAAGAAAAAAAAAAATAGTGGTCGGGAAGGTTATAGTAGCAAAAGCCATTGGAATTTTTTTTTATACATTGGAAAAATCCGTTTTGTTATTAATAGACTAGGAAAGGAATAACTGAAAGAAAAGAAATCAATTAGTTATTCATCAAAGTTTTTTTTATTCAATGACCAGAATTAAACGAGGATATATAACTCGGAGACGTAGAACAAAAATTCGTTTATTTGCATCAAGTTTTCGAGGGGCTCATTCAAGACTTACTCGAACTATTACTCAACAGAAAATAAGAGCTTTGGTTTCATCCTATCGGGATAGAGTTAGGAAAAAAAGGGATTTTCGACATTTATGGATCGCTCGAATAAATGCAGCAGTTCGAGACAGTAAAGTATACTATAATTATAGTGGATTAATGAACAATCTGTACAAGAAGCAGTTGCTTCTTAATCGTAAAATACTTGCACAAATCGCTATATTAAATAGGACTTGTCTTTATATGATTTCAAATGAGATTAGAAAATAAGAAGAGTGGAAAGATTCCATCGGAATAGTTTAAATGGAGTTCCCTGCAGAATGAACGCCGGGAAGGTAGAGTAGAAATTAGTATGATAAATATCATCAAATTGTCAAAATGAACAAAGATGCTCAATAAAAAAAAAGATTGATTCTGCTTCCCTCATTCTTTTTTTTTATTCTTACAACACGAAAATCAAATCTAGGTTCTCGGATTTTTTGAACAAAGCATCAATCCTACTTTGAGCGTTTAGATTTTTTTTTTATTCAATTGAAAGGTAAGCTTATTTATTTCTAGTTCTAAGACCAATAGTTCTAGCGATTGCCGCGCTTCTTTCAAATTGTTTTTCATTATTAAGAAAAGGTAACAAAGATAAAATACGAGCTTGTTTTATAGCAATAGTAATTAATCGTTGCTGTTTTAAAGTCAATCTATTTACTCGTCTAGATAATATTTTTCCTTGTTCACTAATAAATCGACTAATTAAACTCATGTTTCTATAATCAATTCGATCCCCCGATTGAATCGGGGGCAAACGCCTACGAAAAGATCGTTTGGATTTAAGAAGGAGTCGCTTTGATTTATCCATGGTTTGTTTATTCCTTATCCCGAAAATCCTATTTCAATCGGATCAAAAAAAACCGATTTAGAATTACGAAATAGGATTTATTTTGTTTTTTATTAAATAGAAAATCTATTTTCTATATGTCATTTTTCATTTTCCTTGGAATGGAAGGGTTACACACAGACGGATCTATTTCTTTATCTCCCCATGAATCGTATGTTTGTAACAACAGGGACAGAATTTTCTCAATTCCAATCGACTAGGTGTATTGTGTCGATTCTTTTGAGTAATATATCTGGAAATCCCCATTGATTCTTTATTAGAAATGTTTCGAACACAACTAGTACATTCCAAAATAACCGTTACTCGGGCATCTTTACCCTTGGCCATGAACCTCCTTTGTATTTTTGATTTACGCAACTATTTCATTTTCAGATCCAAAACAAAATGACGAAAAGAAAAAAGGAACGAAAAAAACAGAAGTTGCTAAAATGATGAAAGATTTCGTTGCAATCATATTATAGTAATAATAAGTAATACAAGGATTTCAAAATTTAGAATCGCAGTACAGTATTTCATTTTTCATTTCAGTATCTTGTATTATATTTTTGTGCTAGCCATCAAATTTTGATTTCCGCTATCACTCGTTTATTAATTTAATTGAAACCTAGGCCCAAGTCCGAGTTTGACTGAGGTTGAATCCACTTTTATTCTTTCTCTTTTCTTTTTCTAACTTATTTTGTATTCTAATAACAAAAAAAAGATAAGGGGAGAGGATTAGTCACAGATATTTGATTGTAGCTCTAATCTTCTTCACCCCTTCCCGGGTTAACAACTAGAATGGGTTAATCGCTAGAATGAAAAAAAGGGGAATATCAACGCATCTGGGAATAAACGATTGATCTCTATCAATAGACCCGCTAAAGATCCGAACCAGAGAGTACTTACTACTGGTGCCACGGAGAGATATGTTTTTAGATCTCTCATTTTAAAAACTCCTTCTTTATTCTTTATAGTAATTTGTACTACATAATGGTAATACATATATGATCAGATGTCTATATAGTTCCGCTTATATTGTGCACAAACTCTCTAATTGAAATTGAAATCTACAACAATTCGGTAGATATTCTTTTTTTATAAAAAAAAAAAAAGAATATGTCCCTTTCCGCCTCAACATTATCTAAAAATATTTATTTTTTTACGGCGGGTTTCATAGTTATTTCATGCGTATATAATTCTTTTTATTATTATATGGTATGTTTTATTATTATATGGTATGTATGTTATATGATATGAAACAAAAAAGAAGAAATGGCAATATAATTTGTTTATATCAAATTAGGAAATAAATCAAAATGTTGGAAAACAGGACAGGGATTCTCTACAATGACACTGTAGACCAATTGAAAGGGATGTAGCGCAGTTTGGTAGCGCGTTTGTTTTGGGTACAAAATGTCACGGGTTCAAATCCTGTCATCCCTACCTATTACTTTTTATTCTGAACAGTAAAAAGGAATCAATTGAGATCGATTACAATTGAACATACCTAATTAATCTTTTCTTTCATTTTCTCATATTCTATATGATAGTATATACATGCAAGATATATTAGGATTACTTTTATTTTATTGAAAATAACGCGCTCTTAGTTCAGTTCGGTAGAACGTGGGTCTCCAAAACCCGATGTCGTAGGTTCAAATCCTACAGAGCGTGATTGCATTTTTGTTATTGGTAGGTCAAAATTGTACTGAAATAATTGAACAGCAATCTGAATTTGACCCCCTATGAGTTCAAGCAAGTAGGAGGTCAAGCAAAAAAATAGATGTTAATTAATCAAAGGTCCAACTGGTCACCACGTCTGTATTGTAAATATGCAGTTACAAATAATCCAGCCAAAGTAATAGGAATTAGACCTAATACGATTCCAAATAGAAAAACTTCAATCATTTCAATTTATTTGCACCAGAAGAAAAAAAGGAGAGGTAATATTGATCCTTAAATATTAATATGTATTGTCCATGAATCTCAATGATCAATAATTGGAAATTGACAAGATAACGAACTCTAGAATATATAAAATATATGGACTACCCCACAAATCTTTCTTTTTATGAATTGTACAGTTAATTAATTTCAAATAAGTCGTATCTTGCTCAGACCTATAAATAGAGCTGAGGTTATAGTTAAAACTGCTAATAGAAAACCGAAATAACTAGTTATAGTAAGCATGAAGAGGCTAAATGAAATAAAATTGATTATTTTCATACATATGTTTATAAAGCACTTGCCTAAGTTTCCATATTTGAAAAATATGAGATAAGCAAAAATACCAATTGAAAAAAAAAAATGCAATTGAAAATTTTTGATTCATCAATTATTATCATTATAGACAAATGATACTAACAAAAATAGAGTTACATGGATAAGAACTCTATTTGTCATCTGTCTATCTATCCCGTGATTTCCAATCAACAGATTCATTGAATTGGTCAACTCTTGAGTTGAAAAAACGAATATTCATATTCAAAATAAAATAAAAATGAATATAAATCTATTAAATGGATTCTAAATAATTAGTGGATTCTAAATAATTAGAAAAAGGAAATATAGAAAAAAATGATATAATTTGAATATATATTCAAAAAAATCTATCAAAAAAATCAAATAAATGAAATAATTAAATATATAATTTCAAAAAAAGAAACTTCAATATTTTTAAATATATATAAATAATAAATTATGTTGTATAACTTCATTCAAAAAAATAAATTTGCTTTCCCATATTCCCATAATATCTTGAATAAAAAGAAAAAAAAAAGGATCGCACGATCAGATCACTCGAAACTACGTTCTAGATTTTGTCTTTCCATATTAAAAAAACCCATTCTTGTAATTAAGTAAAGAAGGACTCTTTGAGTCTACTACAACAAAACTAATAAGTGCATTGCAAATATTGATTATTATTTTCTTTTCGTTGTTTTCTTTCTTTCATCCAATACTATGTACTACTGTTCCTTATTACTGGACAACTAACCAATTTCTTAAAATGAAAAAAAAAAAGATTCTAAGAAAAAAGAAAGAATATTTCTTGATTTCACATCGAATTTCATTTCGGGACTATAAGACTCTTAATCTCCTTCATGAATTATTATAAACGAACCCGTTGGATTCACATTTTACCCAATCTTAGATTTTTAATCCGAAGCCAATAATCGAGAGAACTCTTATACTATTACAGTACAAGAATTTGAAGAATTTTCAATTAAATGGTACATGATTCTACATCGACAAGTAACAAGAAAAGAACAATGAAATTATCTAGTGCTAGATTTCGACACTGATAGTGAAATTTCGTTGCTGCGTCA